ATATATACAATAAAATATACGAAGAAATTCGCCCACCTCCCACATATTTGATAGCCTCTCCCATAAAAAAACTTGTAATACCTATTCCATTTGGAATTCCATCAATTATTTTTTTATCAAAAAAATAATTGAATTTCACTAATTTTCTTACACTCGTAATTAAAGATATATCATAAAAAACATCTATATAACCACGATTATACGACCAATCATATATGATATTTTGAAAATTATCAGCAATATTTTTATTAAGAAGACTTTTTTCAAATAAATTTAATAAATTCAAATTTTGTAAATATGAATAAACAGGTTTGTAAAAAAAAGAAGCTATTAATATTCCTAAAAAAGTGAGAATCACCGAAAAAGTTGCGTTTGTCAAAAATTCATACCAATCCACAACATTTGTTGAATTTTTATGTAAAAGGTCTATAAACGGAATTAACAATTTTGATAATATATCGAAATCTATTCCTTTTTGACTGAACGGAATTCCTATGGCCCCAACGAATAAAGTAAAGAGCACTAAAACAAGCATAGAAAATCGAATAGTATTGTCCGATTCAGTAGGATATAAATTAGCAGTTTTTTTATTGACAAAATAGTTAATATCAAAAAATAGACGGGTTATGTTTTTGACATTTTTATTAATGCGATGTGGATATATCTTCTGGATAAAAAAAGAAGTCATTTCATTATTTTTAATTCTTAGTAAACCTAAGAAATAATTTTTGTTTTTTAATTTCTGTTTTACTTCTTTCTTCCCCCATAAAGATATTGAATAGAATGAACTATTTTTTTTTCCATTGAAATTTAAAAAATGAACGTTTAAATATCCTTCAAAAACAAGTAAATAGATCCGAAACATATAAAATGCAGTTAATCCTGCTGTGCAACAAGCTATTATTGCAAAAATGGGTGAATACAACCAACTATCATTAAGAATCTCATCCTTAGACCAAAAACAGGCAAAAGGTGGAATACCACAAAGAGAAAGTGTACCCACTAAAAAAGAAGTTTTTGTAATTGGTACATGTTTTGTTAAACCGCCCATAAGAACCATATTTTGACTTTTAGCTGGAGAATATCCGACAAGAGCTTCCATTGAATGAATAATGGATCCAGATCCTAAAAATAACAATGCTTTTGAATAAGCATGAGTAATCAAATGAAATAAAGCGGCTCGATAAGATCCCATACCGAGAGCTAACATCATATAACCCAATTGAGACATTGTAGAATAGGCCAAATTTTTCTTAATATCTTGTTGAGCAATAGCTAAAGTAGCTCCTAATACTACTGTTATTATACCTATAAAAGCTATTCCGTTCATTATTACAGGTAGAACTATGAAAAGAGGAAGAAGTCGAGCCACAAGAAAAATTCCCGCGGCTACCATAGTAGCAGCATGTATAAGGGCAGAAATTGGCGTAGGCCCTTCCATAGCATCTGGTAACCATACATGAAGAGGAAATTGGGCGGATTTAGCGACTGAGCCACAAAAAAGCAAGAAAGCAAACAAAGTAACAAAAAAAATATTAACTTCATTTTTAGAAATCAAGTTATTTATTATTTGAAACAAATCCCGAAATTCCAAACTACCCGTTATCCAATAAAGACCTAAAATTCCCAATAATAAACCAAAATCCCCTACGCGATTAGTTACAAATGCTTTTTGACAAGCATTTGCGGCAATAGGACGTGTGAACCAAAAGCCTATTAATAAATAAGAACACATTCCAACCAATTCCCAAAAAACATAAATTTGTATCAAATTCGAACTAGTAACTAATCCCAACATTGAAATATTAAAAAGAGTCAGATAAGCAAAAAATCTCAAATATCCTTGATCATGAGACATATAACTATCACTATAAATAAGAACCAGAATGCCAACAGTAGTAATTAATATTGACATAATAGAAGTAAGTGAATCGATCAAGTACCCAAACTCTAAAGAAAGATCATTATTTATGGTCCAAGACCATACATATTGAAAAATCGAACTATTATTGATTTGATAAATAGACAAATCAAGCGAAAAAATCATAACTATAGTTAACAATAAAATACTAGGAAAAGCCCACATACGTCGAAGATTTTTGGTTGCTGTCGGAAAAAGTAGAAGTCCCACTCCTATTAACACTGGAACTGGAAATGGAATAAAAGGTATGATCCATGAATATTGATGTGTATATTGCATACAATAAACAAAAAAATTCTGATTCTAATGAATTTAGTTTCTTATTCGTCGGTTTTTATTTTATCTTTTTTGTAAAGAAGGGATTCGGTTAATAAAAAGTAAACATAGAATTAATTAAAATAGAATGATCTATTATTAATTATTCGGAATCTTTGTACAATATTTTTTTTTTTTTCAAAAACATTAATTCATTTTTTTTAACTAATTTAGTATTTTTTATTACAATAAACAATATCGATGTTTGGAAAACTTTATAAAAAGGATTATAATACTCAATGTTTTACTTGAAATAGTAAAAAAACTAAAAAAACGGGAATTAAGATAGATAGATAAAATATCTGGTTAATTAAAGATAACTATATTTTCATTTACATAAAAATGTCTTTGACATCGAATTCTATAACAATCAAAAACTATACAAATTTTATGGCAGTTCCAAAAAAGCGCACTTCTAAATCAAAAAAACTTATTCGGAACACTTTATGGAAAAAGAAGGGATATTTTACAACATTGAAAGCTTTTTCATTAGCACAATCTATTTTTACGGGGAATTCAAAAAGCTTTTTTTGTAACAAATACAAACGTTAGAATAACCTTGATTCAACAAATATTTTAAAATACAAAAATACTAATAGAAATGGAATATCTAATATAGTATAATATTTATTTAGGATATTTACATTATATATATCTATCTATATCTATCTACCTATATCTATCTAGATAGATATAGATAGATAGATTTCTAATAAATTCTAAGGGAATTCTTTAAAATTATTTTATTGAATGTTTAGTAAACAAATATTGTATTTTAATTGATTCTTTGAATCTCGACAATTGATTAAAAATTAGTTATTATGATTTCGAGTAAGCCGCTATGGTGAAATTGGTAGACACGCTGCTCTTAGGAAGCAGTGCTAGAGCATCTCGGTTCGAGTCCGAGTAGCGGCATGACATCTAATCTTCTAAAAAATAGGTCCTATAATGACCTCCATTCTTATTTCTATTCCTAGTATTTAGATTTTTTCATTATATATATGGTATTTTCAAGTTTAGAACATATATTAACTCATATATCGTTTTCGGTTGTATCTATTTTAATTTCAATTCAGTTGATAACCTTATTATTTGTCAATGAAATCATAGGATTATATGATTCGTCCAAAAAAGGCATGATAATACCTTTTTTTTGTATAACGGGATTGTTAGTTACTCGTTGGGTTTTTTCGGGCCATTTACCATTTAGTGATTTATATGAATCGTTAATATTTCTTTCATGGACTTTTTCCTTTTTTTATATGGTTCCTTGCTCGAAAAAACCTAAAAACGACTATTTAAATACAATAATAACACCAAGTGTTATTTTTACCCAAGGCTTTGCTACTTCGGGTCTTTTAACCGAAATGCATGAATCCTTAATATTAGTACCTGCTTTACAGTCCCATTGGTTAATGATGCACGTAAGTATGATGATATTGGGTTATGCAACTCTTTTATGCGGATCATTATTATCAGTGGCTATTTTAGTCATTACATTTCGAGAACTCATACAAATTCTAGCTTTTACCAATAATTTCTATTTTTTAAATGAATCATTTTCTTTTGTTGAAATCAAATCCATGAATATGAATGATAAAAAAAATGTTTTACAAAAAACTTCTTTTTCGTCTTATAGAAATTATTATAGATCTCAATTTATTCAACAATTGGATCGTTGGGGTTACCGTACTATTAGTTTAGGTTTTATCTTTTTAACGATAGGTATTATTTCAGGAGCAGTATGGGCTAATGAGGCATGGGGATCATATTGGAATTGGGATCCAAAAGAAACTTGGGCTTTTATTACTTGGACTATATTTGCGATTTATTTACATACTAGAAAAAATAAAAAATTGGAAGATATAAATTCTTCAATAGTTGCCTGCACGGGTTTTCTTATAATTTGGGTATGTTATTTAGGGATAAATTTTTTAGGAATAGGACTACATAGTTATGGTTCATTTACACCTAATTGAATTAAAATAAGTAAAGAACTTCAGAAATACAAATATCGAAAACATAATATATTAATAACAAAGAAAACTTCGAATAAAAAAATAAATGATTGAGAACCCTTTGAATCAAGTACTGTAGTAGGGATTCAAGGGGTTCTCAAAACAACAAAGATATTCAATTAGAATTCAAATTCATTTTTATGTAATTAATATAATACAAAATAAATATATGTTTTTGTATTGTGCATAGGATTTATTTCTATTTTTGATTTTTTTTTTTCATTTATTGGCGAAAACTATCTATAAAAAATTAGATAGAATAGCTTCAACCTTGTCAGCCGAAAATAAAAAAATAAAATCTGGATAAATGCCAATACTTATTATGGGTATAAGGATAGAAATTGAAATAAATAATTCTCGTGGCCCTGAATCAAAAAAATAAGAATTTGGTGTATTAAAAAGCTTGTATCCATAGAACATTTGACGTAAGATAGATAATGAATAAATAGGAGTTAATATCATTCCAATTGCTGTTACAAAAGTTATTAGTATTTTTGTGATTAAAAGATATTTTTGGCTAGTAATTATTCCCAATAAGACTATCAATTCGGCAACAAAACCGCTCATGCCCGGCAATGCAAGAGAAGCCATCGATAAGATAGTGAAAACTGTGAATATTTTGGGCATTGGGATAGCCATTCCACCCATTTCGTCGAGATAAAGAAGACGTAGTCTATCATAACTAGTTCCCGCCAAGAAAAAAAGCGCAGCGCCAATAAATCCGTGAGAGATTATTTGTAAAATCGCCCCATTGAGACCTGTATCGCTTATAGAACCAATTCCTAAAATTAAGAAACCCATATGAGATACTGAGGAATAAGCTATTCTTTTTTTTAAATTGCGTTGACCAAGAGATGTTGAAGCTGCATAGATTATTTGAATTGAACCTAATAGCATTAACCAAGGAGAAAATATAGAATGAGCGCGAGATAATAATTCCATATTAATTCGAACCAACCCATATGCTCCCATTTTTAATAATATTCCGGCTAAAAGCATACAAGTGCTGTAATGTGCCTCTCCGTGGGTGTCTGGTAACCATGTATGTAAGGGTATAATTGGTGATTTGACAGCAAAAGCAATAAGAAACCCGATATAGAATATTATTTCCAGCGCCGCGGGATATGATTGATTAGTTAATGATTCAAAATTTAATGTTGGTTCATTAGAGCTATATAAACTCATACCCAGAATTCCCAGTAATAAAAAAACAGAACTTCCCGCAGTGTACAAAATAAACTTGGTAGCTGAATACAAACGTTTTTTTCCACCCCACATAGATAAAAGTAGATAAACGGGAATTAATTCTAATTCCCACATGATGAAAAAAAGTAAAATGTCTTGAGAAGAAAATGTTCCTATTTGACCACTATACATTGCTAACATCAGGAAATAGAATAATTTGGATTCTCGAGTAACCGGTTGAGCCGCTAACGTAGCTAACGTAGTGATAAATCCGGTCAATAAAATGGGTCCTAGAGAGAGTCCATCTATTCCGAATCTCCAATAAAAGTCAAAAAAATGGATCCATTTATAATTTTCTTTCAATTGGATTAGTGGATCATCCAATTCGAAATGATAACAAAATACATAAGCTGTTAGAAGGAGATCAATTAAACATATACAAATAGTATACCATTTAATTACCTTATTTCCTTTATGGGGAAATAAGAAAATTAAGGAACCCCCGACTATTGGCAAAACTACAACTGTTGTTAACCAAGGAAAATAATTCGTAATAAAAATAAGATATATTTAGACTAGAAAAATCCGCGCTCAAAATAAAAAAGCAAATCTTTTTTTATTTTGAGCGCGGGTTTTTGCCAGTAAAAAAACGTACTTGTGTGCGGTTCTTTTTGAAACGTATCAATAAGCTAGACCCATGCTTCGAGTTGTTTCATGCCATAAATAAACTCTAACACTTAAGAAATCCGTCGGACAGGCGGATTCACACCTCTTACAACCAACACAGTCCTCGGTTCTTGGGGCAGAAGCAATTTGTTTAGCTTTACATCCGTCCCAAGGTATCATTTCTAATACATCTGTTGGGCAGGCTCGGACACATTGAGTACATCCTATACATGTATCATAAATCTTTACTGAATGTGACATTGGGGCGTATAATCCTTGAACATCAAAAATTCAACATTTTCAATCTAGTAAACTCGTAAACGAATTATATATATATTAGATACCAGATGAATCAATGATTTATAAGAATTTTCCTAATCAAAATCTACTTATAGATTAATTAATAATAAGATAATAGAACCAAGATACTTTGATTTCTTATCTTTGTTTTCGTAAACATGATTCTAATTTATATATCATATATGCTAATTTGAATTGATTAATAGTACACATTAAATATAAATTCTACTTTTTTTATGGGTAATATTATTTATTCAACAAATTTGATTGATTGATACGGGTTGATTTTCTATTACGATAAATTGAGGAAACAATAGCCGGTCCGATAGCTGCTTCAGCAGCTGCAATAGCTATAACAAAAATTGAAAAAATATTTCCTTTTAATTGTCGACTATCAAAAAAATCAGAAAAGGTTACGAGATTTATATTAACTGCATTCAGTATAAGTTCAAGACACATAAGGGCTCTAACCATATTTCGGCTCGTGATCAACCCATATATACCTATCGAAAATAAATAGGCACTCAAAACAAGTGCATGCTCGAATATCATTGACCAACTCCTTATCAATTTTTATTCATTTCGATATGAACAAGAAGAATTCAACGGATTTGATTGACTAATATAATTAGTCTACAACAAAATAATCTATTCGCAATAAAAAAAAAGATTTTATACAGAAAGATTTTAATTCACATAGAATTCAACAAAAATAAATGTCATAAAATCTAACAAAAAAAATGGAATTTTGATTTATATTATTAGTTCTAAAAATTTCTTATTGGCGAGCCACGACAATTGCACCTATCAAAGCAACTAAAAGGATTATTGAAATTAGTTCAAATGGAAGAAAAAAATCTGTTGATAAATGAATTCCAATTTGTTGACTAGTACTTATCAAATCTTGCTCTATAATCTGATTGGGTCTTGTAGTCCAAATAATCCCATGCCATGATGTATCTAGAATAGTAGTTATTAGTGAAACAAAGATACTTGTACAAACCATCAAAGTAATTCCATCTCCAACGGTCCAAAGACGAAAATCTTGGTAATATTCCGAACCATTCATAAACATCACAGCAAATATTATTAAAACATTTATAGCGCCCACATAAATAAGTAGTTGTGATGCAGCTACAAAATGGGAGTTTGATAAAATGTAGAATAAAGATATACAAACAAGAACTAGTCCCAACGAAAAAGCAGAAAAAATGGGATTCGTAAATAATACTACTCCCAGACTTCCTAATATAAGACCTGATCCAAGAAAGACTAAAAGAAAATCATGTAGCGGTTCGGGCAAATCCATTATATGTAAAATAAGAGATAAATAAATCGAAATTTCATGACCTTGTTGATATGACCAGGAAAAAAACTTATTAAATACTAACTCTCCGCATTGAATTCCACCAACTCCTAAGATAAGAGGTGTGAGTTACTATAGGTACAGTTGTTATAGGATCAATGTCATTTCATTCTTTTCTTTATGTGAAAGAGTAATTTTAAAATAAACGAATATATATAAATATTCTATTATTTTCTTTCGTTTTTAGAATAATTTTATAAAGAATTTCATTTTATTTGAATTGTTCGAATTGTATAATCATCAATTACTGACACTGGTAAACGGCCCAAAGCAATTTGATTATAATTCAATTCGTGGCGATCATAAGTTGAAAGTTCATATTCTTCGGTCATTGATAAACAATTTGTTGGACAATACTCAATACAGTTACCACAAAATATACAGATTCCGAAATCAATACTATAATTAAGCAACCGTTTCTTTCGAATATCAGTTTCTAGTTTCCAATCAACAACGGGTAGATCTATGGGACATACACGAACACATACTTCACAAGCAATGCATTTATCAAATTCAAAATGTATTCGACCGCGGAAACGTTCTGATGATATTATTTTTTCATAAGGATATTGAATCGTTACGGGTAACCGATTTGCATGAGATAGGGTAATCATGAAACCTTGACCAATGTACCTTGCAGCTCGGACTGTTTGTTGACTATAATTTAAGAATCCAGTTACCATAAGGAACATATCGTGAATATCTCTGAATATTTTTTTCTTTCTCTTGTTTGAAACAAGTTATAAATATATAAGGTCCACTTTTTTTACAGTGAAAACAGTTGAGACGAAGTTGTTAATAATAGATTTCCGAGAGAAATGGGTAAAAGAAACTTCCACCCAAGATTTAATAATTGATCGATTCTTAGTCTAGGCAAAGTCCATCTTGTTGCGATCGAAACGAATAAGAATAAATAAGTTTTAGCTAGTGTAATAAAGATACCAATTATCGTTACAAAAACTCCATATGTTTGATTTATTTCAAAAAAATCAGAAACCCATATATATGGAATAGAGATATTTGAACCACCAAGGTAAAGAACTGTTACAAATAAGGAAGAAATGAATAGGTTTAAATAGGAAGCAACGTAAAATAAACCAAATTTGATACCCGAATATTCGGTTTGATAACCCGCTACTAGTTCTTCTTCTGCTTCCGGTAAATCAAAAGGTAATCTTTCACATTCTGCTAGGGAAGAGATTAGAAAAACGATGAAACCCATAGGTTGACGCCACAAATTCCATCCCCAAAAACCATATTTTGATTGTGCATCAACTATATCAACTGTACTTAAACTGTTAGATAATCCTAGTCGGTGATGACATTACTGTTACCATCTCTATTACAGAACCGTACATGAGATTTTCACCTCATACGGCTCCCTTAAAGCCTTAAAAAAATCTAAGGACCGATCCGATTATTTATCCCTTAATATATCTCTAAGATAGATAATATTCGATTTTTTCGGACGGTTCTGAATTAGACCTATTGAATTCTGTCTGTTCTAATAAAAAAATTAGAAAATAAATACATTTAATAAAGAAAAAATACATTTTAACATTTCTTTAAATAAATAAAAAATACAAAAGGTACTTCTGAATTGATCTCATCCTTTAAAAAATTCAAATTTAAATTTGTTGAGTAATAACTTAATTCTTCCATAAAATACTCTTTTAAAATTATCAATAACTCCCTCATCATATCATTTTGATTACGAAAAAGAATTATACATGTTCCTTTTCTAAATTATGACATGAATTCTATCTCCATAAATATGGATATAAGACAAAAAAGAAAAAAGGGATTACTTTTTTTTTAGTTTTTATCCTAGTCTTTTTTGTGCAAGTACAAAAAGGGGGACTTAAAAAAATTAAAGGATTATTTCGTTCCTGATAGTTATTTATTTAATTAGTGGATGGAAGTATACTCTGGATCGGAATTGTGGGGAGTACTGCCTTATTTTTTCTACCAACGGAAAGCCCCAATTAGTATTCTTTTTCTATTATACATAAATGTTCTTTTGGATATTTTTAAAAATATACGTTACTAATCCTTTGTGTATTTTGGTGTTTCTAACCATCCATTCATTTTTTATTAATCCCTTATTTATGTTAATATATCTTATTTATGTTAATATATGTATGCTAATTCATACAAATGATATTGAAAATTGAAAAAGGGTTGGTCTTTTACGCCCGCTTCAAGACAGGATGATTAATCAACCAACCTTGGGAGAAACAACCACTTCTACCTAAAATTTAATTCATTTTTTCACTTAATTCTTATACATAGAAAATGAGACTCAATATTTTTACTGCAATTTAAAATGATTATCCTTTCTATTAACTATAAGTAGTATAGTATTCTATAAATTATTATTATATTCAAAAGAAGCTGTTTTATTGCACTCATATAACTATCTGATTAAATTCTTCAATCCGAATGCGAAAAAAAAATAAAAAAAATAAATTGAATAGGTATATCTATTCAATTTATTTTCCTACTTTATTACAAAGTACTATAAAGAGAGGAGTATAGCAAATAGTATCAAAAAATTTCTGTCTCAACGAATCGCACGTAGAGATATCGATAACACACATAGAGTTAATGGTATTTCATAACTAATCGATTGAGCAGCCGCTCGTAGACCACCCAAAAAGGAATATTTATTATTTGACCCATATCCTGACATAAGAAGTCCAATGGGAGCAATACTCGAAATAGCTATCCATAAAAAAACACCAATATTCAAATCAGATAAAACAAAGTTATAACCAAAAGGAATTACTGAATAGCTTATTATAATGGATATGACTGATATAGATGGTCCTATACTGAATAAACGAATATCTCCTCTAGATGGAATAAGATTCTCTTTGAAAAGTAATTTTGTTCCGTCTGCTAGAGCTTGAAGAACTCCAAAAGGACCGGTGTATTCAGGTCCAATACGTTGTTGTATCCCTGCGGATATTTCTCTTTCTAACCATACAATTCCTAGTACACTTATTGTAATTCCCAATATAAGAATCAAAATAGGGGAAAATACCCATAGAATTCCATATATCTCTTTAAAAGATTCCAATCTGAAAAAAAAATGGATATCTTGTATTTCTGTTAAATAAATTATCATTTCAACGATCAACTTCTCCCATAATAATATCTATGCTACCTAGTATTGTCATAATATCGGCCAATTTCATTCTTTTAACTAATTGAGGAAGAATTTGCAAATTGATAAAACCTGGCGGACGAATTTTCCATCTCCAAGGAAAACCATTTTGATCCCCTATTAGAAAAATTCCCAATTCCCCCTTGGGGGCTTCAACTCTTACATAAAGTTCTTGTTTTGGCAATTCAAAAGTAGGAGACGGTTTTTTACTAATAAATCGATACTCAAACTCATTCCATTCAGGCTCTTTTTCTCTATCAAAGCAGCGAATTTCTAAATTTTCATATGGTCCGCCGGGAATTCCTTCTAAAGCCTGTTGAATAATTTTTATGGATTCCAGCATTTCACCAATTCGAACTAAATAACGAGCTAATGAATCGCCTTCTTTTTGCCATTGAACTTCCCAATCAAATTCTTCGTAACATTCATAATTATCCACTTTACGGAGATCCCATTGTATTCCGGAAGCCCGAAGCATCGGTCCCGATAAACCCCAATTTATTACTTCCTTTATATCAACTACACCTACCCCCTCAACCCGTTCTAAAAAAATAGGATTTCGCGTAATAAGTTTTTGATATTCAACAATTCTTGTTAAAAAATAATCGCAGAAATCATAACATTTATCTACCCAGCCATAAGGTAGATCAGTCGCAACCCCCCCGATACGAAAAAAATTATGCATCATTCTCATACCTGTCGCAGCTTCAAATAGATCATATATTAATTCTCTTTCTCTGAAAATATAGAAGAAGGGGGTTTGTGCACCAATATCTGCCATAAAAGGTCCTAGCCATAGTAGGTGAGAAGCTATACGACTTAATTCCAACATTATGACTCGTATATAACTGGCTCTTTTAGGTACTTGAATATTTCCCAACTGTTCTGGTCCATTTACAGTTATTGCTTCTGTGAACATAGTAGCTAAATAGTCCCAACGTGTTACATAAGGCAGATATTGTATAATTGTTCGGTTTTCCGCTATTTTTTCCATTCCTCTGTGTAAATAACCCAATATTGGTTCACAATCAATAACATCCTCACCATCTAGAGTAACAATAAGTCTAAGAACACCATGCATTGATGGGTGGTGAGGCCCCATATTGACTATCATGAAGTCCTTTCTTGTAGTTGAGCTATTCATAGGTTTTTCCTCGATTTATTCTTTTATGAATCGCTTAAAAAAAAAGTTCATCAAAATTCAAGATCTAATAAATCGAATAATTGAGAATTACTCTTCAATTTAACGAATTTGTGACTCCCGAATATCAAACTGATTTATTAATTTTTTATACCGTATTCTATCTTTCTTTGACAAATAAGACAGCAATCTTTGCCGTTTTCCCAAAATTTTACGTAAACCTCTTTGAGATAAATAGTCTTTTCGGTGCAATTCAAAATGTGAAGTAAGTCTTCGTATTCTATTGGTAAATTTGAATATTTGAAATTCAACCGATCCCGGGTTGTTTTCTTTTTTTTCTTGTGAAATAGCAGGCATAAATGAATTTTTTACCATAAAAAAATGAAAGTTTTTCCCTTCTCCTCGCTTTTTATAGATATTTTTATTGATCAGTAATAGTAATGACACTAATTTTTTTTGAATTTTTTATATAAATCTGAATTTACTTAAATTACTTAAGAATTCTTGATTTTTTTACAATCGAATTAATTCTTATAAATTTAATCAATCCAATTTATAAATTTAATCAATCCTATTTAAATAGATATAAAGGAGACTGTTTTTATAGATTCATCATAAAAAAAGGTATACTTAAAAAAAAAAGAAAATTTTGTTGATTCTTTTTTTATCTAACGTCTACATCAGTTAATTAGTATCAATGCCATACCATAATGCGTGTCTTTATTTATGTTATGTATCTCTATCTATCTATATAGATATATATTAATTTGTCTTCTATTTACCCTATTTATATGGTAAATAGAAGAAACAAATTTTGATTAACGAATTTTCACTCGCGGATACATCTGTATCCTTACTATACTGAAACGGCTTCCATTATGGATATTAAACCAATAGCGATTTATACAAGCTAAATCTTCTAATCGATATTTAGGCCAAAGAAATATTTTGAAATTCATTAGTTTTTTTTTATCTTTCTCAAAATATTTTCTTTTTTTAGTAAAAATTTGAAAACAATTTTGGACTTTTGTTTCATTATAAAATATTGTGTTTCTCTGCATACTATTTATATTATTTGGATTTAAACAAATTAGAATTCTCAATTCTCTACGACGTCTAGCGGATAAAATATTTTCAGGAATAAGTAAATCATAATTCTCTTTTTCTTTTTTTTCTGTTATCTTTTGATCTCTTGTTCTTGTAATGGATTTATCAAAATTTTTCTTATTAACATGAATTTTTTCTGGGTATTTGTGATAAATTTTGCGTTTATTCTTATGAATTAATGAAAGACCCACGGTTTGATACATAAAAAATTGTTTATTGTTTTTTCTAGACAGGCGAACTGGTTCGATAACAAATATTTCTTTTTTCATAAATTTGTTATTTTTCCTTAAGCCTAGAAGAGTTAAATTTTTCTGATTTTGAATCATCATAATATCTACACCTAGTTCTCCTCTTTGAATAGAGGCTATAGTAATTTCTCTTAAATTTTTCAATCGAATCAGAAGACAATATACTTTGACATTGTTAAATATTCTTTGACCTAAGAAATTATTCCAATTTAAATGTAAAATCAAAAAATTTCTTAGTAATAAATTAAGTTCTGCCTCCATCTTGTTCTTGTCTTTCTTTTTCTTTATACCCTTACTATTCTTTTCACTGTCTGATCCTACATAATCCTTTTCGATATCTTTTTCTTGATTTGAGAGAGATAATTCAAGATTTATTTGATCGGGGTATTCTGCTTTTGCCCGATTTCGAGTCTCTAACTCCAATTCAAGGGATTCATTTGTTTTCGATGGTCTAAAAATATCTATTATTTTTTTCTTTCTAGTACTGGTATTTTTATTTTCATTAACATTTGGATTGACAGTAGAATGTAAAAAAAGTAATTTGATTGGTATAACTTGCGAGTTACCCCTATATGCATTATAAAATATCACAAATTTTGAAAAGAACCAAAATTCTGGATTCGATATGGAACGATTTTGTATTTCTCTATTGATTCCCACCCAATCAAAATATTTTCTATCTAGATTTTTTTCCATATCTACAATAGCATCTTCCGATCTAGAATTATTGATAAAGATATTATCTATGATATCAAAAAATTCTTTTTTATACGTGTTGTAATTAGAAGAAATCACTTGGTTTTTATTTGCTTGAAATAGGGATTTATATCCAGAAAAATATGAGTCTTTCTTATCTGCATAATTGATAAAATTATAGGATAAAACATCGTATCTATATTGTTTTCTAATTTTTTTTTTTAATGCGTTTACTTGTTGTTTTTTGTAAAGAATTAATCGGTTTTTTTCATATGAATCCCATTTGGTTAAATCTTTATTTTGAGCTATACGACATTCAGTGATTCTATTTCTCCATTTTTGTGGTACTAATCTGGACCATCTACTTTTAGATAAGTCATATTGATAATAATGATCCTTTAACCAATTTGTCCATTGATTTATTACAGAATTGAGAGGGTTTTTATGTTTTAATTTAGAATGAAATATTCCTTGTGTTCCAAAAAAAGAATCCTTTATTTCATTTTTCAAAAAAAAAAAATTTCCATGATATTGAAAAACAGATCTTAACTTATATATGTTTATGTTAATAATTAGGGTTTGTAATAAATTCAAAAATACATATGCTTGTGACAAAACGGAGATGTCACAAGAATTATGTGAATTCGGATTTCTAGTATTAAAATATTTGTGTAAAATTGAAATAAAGCTAATTATACTCTGATTTGTTTTATAAGTTCTTTCTGCATTTGCTTGATTATCGTAAATGGATTTATTTAATTTTTTTTTTGTTAATTCAAGAAAAAGTTGTATATTGATCCTCGGAATACAAATGAGATATAGAAAGATATCTCTGTATATCCTTTTCATGAAAAATTTAAAAAAAGAATGTGATTTACGAGTTAATCGAGCATTTCTTCTTTTTTGTACTATTTGCAAATTGTTTTTTTTTAATTCTATCCTTTTACTATCATAAGTTGTTCTGTTCGAATGAATATTTGTCTCTGAAATTATAAGTCCTCTTTTCTTTTTTTCTTTTTTAATTTTTTCTATAACTGCTTTTCTTTTAGCATTAAGATCCTTTATTTTATTTTTTTTCAATGAAAAATTTACCGAATTTAGCGATTTAATTGAAATGGTTGTTTCGGAAATCATTGAATTATTCTTACAAATTGTTGAATCTTTATTGCTTTTGCTCAAGTCATCTGTCTTTTTGAATTTCAATTTAATAAATAGAAAATTGAAAAATTGTTTTATTTTCGTTAGGACTAGAATACTTTTGAGAATATTTTTGAGAATACTTTCGATAATACTTTTGCTGATCCGTTTTGCTTTTTCTATTAAGATAGTTAGAAACAATTTAGATTTGTCACTTAAAACTTTTAGAACTAAAAAAGTGAAAAATTGAAATTGTTTCGTTTTTTTTTTGAGTTCTTTAAAAATGGGGTCGAAAAATGATGCAAATCTATTTTTTTGGGGAGAACCAGAAAAGGGCAAGTCGACTTCCATCCCCCAAACTGTTAGAAAACAAAAGTTCTTTTTTTTCATTGCATCTTTTTTCTTTTCATTGGATCGTAGCTTAGATTTGTGCCAAGGTTTTAGACGAAAAGGAAATAATATCTTTATTTGAATACCATCTGTTAGCCATTTTTGCGGAAATTCTCTTTCGGATAATTGAACGCCATTATAGGTGCATTTAATATACATTTCTCTTTTCCAATCCCTATAATCTTCTGACCATTCGGGAAATTGAAAAAATAGTATACGAGTAATATTTTTAATTATTATCAATGAAGGTAATAGAATATATTTTCTAAGAATTGATTGGGTTATTAATAAAACACCTCTTATTACTTGAGCAAATATAATGTTATCCCAAACTTCTGCTATTTCTATCCGTTTTCTTTCCTCATTTTCCTTTTTTTCCTCCTCTTTTTTCGAACTTTCTTTTGACCTTTTTTCCTCTGTATAACTCGAAATTTCAAATTCTGTATTTTTTCGCATCCAAATTTTGAACATAAAAAATATTTTCATTGATTTGAAACTATCAAAAGAAAATAATAATGGTTTTTCAATTTTATCCAAAAAAAGGGGGGAATGCACCCTTTTTTGAAAAAATTTCCAAGTAACTGTTTTACGCCTTTGAGCACGTATAGATCCTTTGATTATGTCTCGCCGAAAATCGGATTGTTGCGAATAACGTATTAAAGCCAAGTCGTTTTTTTTTTCAGCATTATCACTATCTCCAGTATCATTATAAGTATCGTACTTCTTAAAAAATTTCGATTTATTATTCAAAATGACTACACGTTTGGCTTTTCTAGAACGAATTTGATAATTCTCTCCTTCATTTTTTCCCTCCAGTTGTTCCAATTCGTCAATAAATTTGTATGACCATCGAGGAACTTTTTTACTGATTTCGTTTATTCTAATACACTTAGTTCTATTTCGATTGACTATTGTTTTTTCGTTCAAATCAGTTCGAATTGCATCAAATAATATTTTAATTATTTGTTTTTTTTCTTCTTCATAATTCATTTTGACTTGTTCATGTTCTGGAAATAAAGAGAGTGTTTCAAAACTCAAGCTTGATACTAATTTTTTTGAGAATTTACTGATTAGATTAAAAAAAAAAAATGTAGTTACTAATGATTTTCTATCAAATATATTGATTTTTTCCTCTAATTTTTGATAATTACTATTATTATTTTTATAAGTATTATTATAAATAAGGATACCATGTATTTTATTTATAAAAATGGGATTTTTTTTCTCAGTTTTTTCATCTTGGATTGAGGTTGAAAAACTATTTTGGATTCGTCCACGAAAGGGTCCGTTCAGGAAAGGATCATATATTTCAGTTAAATATTTTATTTTAGTTTCATCATTACACAATCGAATTCGGTTTTCGAATATATCCACAGAAATTAATTCCTTATCCATAACTTTTGCCCTATTTAGAAATTCATTGCTCAATTTGTTTCTTTTTTCTTCATTAGTATAGATCCAATAATTAGATAATTCATCATAGGAAATTTTATCTCTTGTGAAGAGATAAATTTGCGTTTCCATCATTTTATGAAAAGTTGATAAATTTGGTGGATACGCAAAAGATATTCTTTCTCTTCCATCACTTTGACATGTATGAAAAAAAAAGTCTGAAATTTCATTTTTGACGATATTTTCAAATCCATTCTTTTTTATATATCGAAATGGACGATTCCATCGTTTATAATTGAAAAGAATGTTTACGAGAGGTTTTTGAACAAACCCAAATTTATCTTTTTCCTGATCGATTTTGTATAAATTCTTCTCTTTTTTCGAAAAAATATAAGGAAAAATATCTTTGTTGTTGGATCTTTTTTGTTTCTGTTTAGTTCGTACTCTTT